GAATGTTGTATTAATGAACGCGGTAATCTATATCGGCGCGTTCTCGCCTCGTTTATTGCCCTCTTGTGCTGTCCTGTCGTGTCGTCAATTGACAGTATGACTTAGGGCTCAATATAATTTGAGCGACAAAAAAAAAATCATATTTAGGTAAACCACCTTGAATCTACTGCAGAGTGGTAGATCTTGGATCCAAGGTATAACCCTTTGTGACTGAGAGATATAAAGACGAAAAAGACCAATGAAATCAAGTTTCAAGGTTGTATTTAATGGTAAAGTTTGATTCCCATTAAACCCCCGAATATTTTATGTGTCTCCTTTTGGTGGCTCTCAGCCTGAGTTATATTAAGTTATATTATATTATGATGGCCACAGGGCCGCCCCTATGGTCCAGTGGTTAAGACATCTCTCTTTCACGGAGAAAACGAGGGTTCAAGTCCCTCTGGGGGTATACAAGACTATAGGAGCGGGATTTCCTATCAAGTGATCTATATTTGTCAAGTCCTTCTATTAGTCTACTTAGTGGGATTTTCTATTTTATATCAAGTGATATATATTTGTAAAGTCTGCCTGGGAAACGAAAGGAAGTGGCTTATGGAACGTCTAAAATAAATTAGACGCTGGGTCGATGCCCGAGTGGTTAAAGGGGACGGACTGTAAATTCGTTGACAAGATGTCTACGCTGGTTCAAATCCAGCTCGGCCCAACAATTCGCCAATCTACTTGATAGAACCCTTAAGAAATACCTGACCTGATACAAGAGAATAAAAAAGAATCCAAATTTTCTGCAAGATCTCTTCTTATTTCCCTGGGATTGTAGTTCAATAGGCTAGAGCACCGCCCTGTCAAGGCGGACGTTGCGGGTTCGAGCCCCGTCAGTCCCGACGTATCTAATCCAATAAGTACATTAATTCGCCTCTCCATTTTCTGTCAAAGAAGGGACAGAGAGCAATTGAATTCCGAAGGGGTTTCCCCTCTTTTTTTCAGGATTCTATCGAAGAAAGAACAAACCCTAAACTAAAATGAAAAGAACTAAAATAGTGAAGTTGATAAAATATTCCATCTTTTCTCCCGCGACTAATATTTCTCATACTTATTTTTCTTCCAAAGAAAATTGGATCATTAAAATTTAGAACCTAATTCCTCTCTTGTTCCACTTCGCTTGTATTGTTTGTTGGGGTTTTGTAGTTAATGGAAACGGACGGGTGGTTAGATGATACTTCAGTTGATGGTTCTACAAGGAAGACCTAAGGTAGGTTATAGAAAACAAAGAACATAAAAAAAAGGATAAATAAATGAATTTTTGATTGGTCCGGGAATCCAATCTTGGATTCGATATGGATAAAGGATCTTCGTATGTTATACTATTCAATTCTCGACGACGAATTAATTTAATAGCTCAGATATTTTTATTCATGATATTGATCCGATTCAAAATCATCGATAGTTAATAGTTAATGTATTCATTGAATTGACAGGCGAAAAATTTATCATCTCTATGGGATTAAATCCCGAGTTATTGTGAAATAAAAAAACGATGAGATTATGGAAGTAAATATTCTTGCATTTATTGCTACTGCACTGTTCATTTTAGTTCCTACTGCTTTTCTACTTATAATTTACGTAAAAACAGAAAGTCAAAAAAATTAATTACTTTAAATGAAACTTGACTTCTGAATTATTCTCAATAGTTGAAGAAATCAAAAGAAAAGTATTCTATTTTTGCGTCTTAGATGAAATCCACGGGCTATAGTCGGCGGTATTCTATGAGATCCGAGAGTATGGTAAGTAAGAAATTTATTTCTTACTTACCATACTCTCTATTAGTGTTATAGTAGTATATAAAGTTATACTTGACTTTCTAATAAACTTGGTATACTATATTAGCTTCTATCTTCAATATATGTAGTTATTATTATTATTATCCATATATAGAATTGACGTAGGACCCAATTCTATTTCTTTGATCTATCTATTTATTCCGATTCCGATGAATCTCAAATAATTAGTCTTTATAGACTACATTTCTCCACTAGAATCCAATCCAATGGAATTTAGAAATGAAGATATTTTTATTTGAAAATTTTTCAATTTAAATAAAAAATGTGTTGCAGAACGATCTATAAAACAGTTTCATTCCTCAACTAAAGTAGGAGTGCTTCTAAAGTCCACTTCTTCCCCATACTACGAGTGAAAGGGAAAATGTAAAGACTACCATTAAAGCAGCCCAAGCGAGACTTACTATATCCATGTGAATTATGTCCCTTATCTCTATGATAGAATTATTCCATTATTGCTCACTAATAATAGTAGAATGAATGGTCCAGAGTCAAAAAAGGATTCTGGCAGAACACTATTGATGAACGAAAAAAAATCCATTTCAAAAATTCCTATATGATTTCTAATGATTTCTAATCGGGAAAGAATAAACACAAGTAAAATACACAATGACATTACAAAGGAATGTTAGTAATGGAATCCATTAATCAAATACGAGGGCCCCTTCTTTTTTTTTCGTGCCCTTGAAAGTCAAAATAGATCATAGATCAATTGCTAGATCATAGATCAATTGCTTTGCTATTCGTCTATATATATGTAGATTACAGTATAGAAAGCACTTTCCCCAACTAGTAGTTGAATTATCCCGGCTATACAATGTAATTCAAGACCCAATCAGTAGACATTACATTAGCAGTAGAAGGGAATCGGGAAGTCTTGCTTCGACCATTATTTCTAATTTTTCCATTAGAATCTTTCTTTGATTTGAATTTTAGATTCAAAGATTTCCAATCTTTTTTTTTTTACAAAATTCCCAGAACAGAATAAAACAGCACAACAGAATAAGAAATTTCAATTCGTTTGTTGATGAGGCGGCACCCGGATTTGAACTGGGGAAAAAGGATTTGCAGTCCCCCGCCTTACCACTCGGCCATGCCGCCAAAACGATACACAATAGGAGAAAAAATTCCCCCCCCCCTTTTTTTACTAGACTTTAGTTTATTGTACTTGCATATTGCATATTGCATCCATTTTTTAATCCTTTTTCTAAATTTAGAAAAATTAGAAAAGAAACCTTTTATTGCCCTTTTGATTGTATTTGATCTACGCCTTCGATTGATTGTATAGTATCTCAAAACACACAATGCCGAAAAACTTCCACGGACTTTTGAAAAATAAAATGTGGATTTTTACTCAAAAAAGTCAAAATTTATGACAAAGGGGAACCATTAACTATTCCTTGACTAACAATTCGTGAATGATTCTGGGATTTGAATCTAAAATTTGGTTTGCCTGATGACATAAGAAAATACAAATTTATACATACTTAATTGATTGATTCTTTTGAATCAAAAATCCTTCTCAATTTCCATTATAACAAAAATTATAAGTATATGTAAACCCCAGAACGGAAATTGTTACACAGATACAAAATTTGCTATTTAGAGTCTGTTGCCTATAAATAAAGTGAATTCGTTGGAAGAAAAAAAGGGCCCGGCTGGGTATTGACCGGGCCAGGCCCAAAAGGCACTTCGAACAAAATAAAAGCAATAAGGTCTTCTTTATTTATCTTTCTATTTGGATCTTTCGAGCATCTAAATGGAATTGCTAATTATATAATAACGATAAAGAATGTGAAAGAAATACTTTCTTTAATCCTTACTTGATGTGTACTGTAACATAGTAATTATCTTTTTCGATTGGGAGAGATGGCTGAGTGGACGAAAGCGGCGGATTGCTAATCCGTTGTACGAGTTATTCGTACCGAGGGTTCGAATCCCTCTCTTTCCGTTGATGACTTTTTATTTTTTTCTTTAAAATTTTGCAAACCCCTTATTTATTTTTTTACTAGTTAAATGTGTGGAATAGCTAAAATAAAATCTTAAGAAAATTGTAAAATCAAGCAAGAAAAACAAAATTTTTATTTTATTCTTCACGTCCAGGATTACGTCCTGGATCATTGGATAGGAATCCAAAGATGAAGAGAGAAACAAAGAATATTACTACTGTGTAAACGAAAAGTTTGAGAGTAAGCATTACACAACCTCCAAGATCATTTTTTGAAAAAGAAAAACGAGAAAAGATAATAGATCCTCCATTTTTATATCACATATCCTATTTTGACACCAAGAAATGAATTCTAAAAATAGAAAAAAAATGTTCAGAAATTCAAATGAAGTTGAAATTTGTAATAAGAGTCTTTGATTACCACAAATCACTTTCATACCCACAATTAGATATTGTAAGGGACCCTAATCTAATAGGGTATTTCGCCGGAAAAAGGATTAAAATTGGGAAATAGGACGAGCCTGATTTCTCGCGGCTATTCGAAATTTCAATGTTTGAATTGAAGGTTCATACTGTCAGACTTATTTGATCTTATCATCATAAATTGTTATAATTTTTCTCGAATAAATAATGATAATGAATTTTCTAGGATAGTGTTAAAATCTTATCGAAAACTTACAGCAGCTTGCCAAACAAAGGCTAAAAGAAAAAAGAACAGAGGTATGACTGGCATAACATCTACGATTGGATTCAAAAAAGCATAGGCTTCGGGCAATTTGGCGAAGAAAAGACTACTCGGATAAAGGGCAGAATTAAGACAGATCAAACTAAAGATATTAAGCATAACAGACATTTTTTTCGTCGAGATAATTGCATTTTGATTGAGTTATTGATATAAGGAAAAATGAAGAAAGTAGGGTAGACAAAAAAATCCTTCTTTTTCCGCTCAATCAAAAATCCTCCAATTCTCAAAGGAGAATAGAAGAAATCATACTTTCATACAATATCTTAATTGAATTATATGTAATGATCAATAAATCCAATTGAATTATTATAGATATACACATTACAAAATCCTAACACGAATCTATAATAGATTCTATAAAGAATAAAGATTTTCTCTAGATATTTGGACTGGAATTGACGAACACTTAATACCAATATTATTTTATTCTTTATTATTATTATAGTGTGCAATAAAAAAAGGAAATGGGGCGTAGCCAAGCGGTAAGGCAACGGGTTTTGGTCCCGCTATTCGGAGGTTCGAATCCTTCCGTCCCAGAGCATATCCATCCATTGTATCCTAATACTTCTTTTTTGTTCAACAAGGTTCTGTTTCAAGGTCTAATATTGGAATAGAATATTATTTCTCTTTTATTTTATATTTTTTCACAACACAAACTGAACTAAATCGAGTTCAAAATCCTTTTGTGACCCAGATAAAGATAAGATGGGGCATAGAGCATAGTTGCAGAAAGATTACTTAACCTCAGGTTAAACAAAATATGAAAAGAAAATACATATAAAACGAGGAAGTGCTTAGCCTATAGGTATGTATTGTTATCCTATTTCAGTGACAATAGTCTTTTTATTTTTGTGAAAAAGAAATTGCATCCCTAAAATAGTAAAATTGAAATATTTAACAATGAGATTTCTTTTTTTTGTTCAATGTATTTAGCTTATTTAGTTTATTTACTTTACATCATTTCATTGACAATTCTATTCGAAAAAAAGCAAAGATTTCTCTTTCTTATTCTTATGATGATGATAAGAAAATAAAAAAAGGGAGTCTTTACTATAAAACTTTACTCAAATAATGATGTAGATAGAAAGTAGGAAACTTTTTCAAATATCAAGTATCAAGATTTCTAATTTGGAATCATTCCTTATAGGTTCCATCTTTGGGAAGTTGAAAATGGGTCAGTCTATCTTATTGAGTCACTTCAAGAAGCAGAGTCAAATAGAATTTCCTTATTCGTGTGATGCTAGTTATGTTATTTCTATATTTTATTTTGATTTGATTTCTGTCTATTTCTCTTAGATAGATATTAGATATTTTTTTGCGAGATATATTTATAGAAAATTAGAAAAATGTTCATAAAAATAAAAATGTTCCATTCATACAAAAAAAGCCGAGGTCTTGCTAATTTTTCTGAAGAAAAATATTTATTATATTATCTATAAAAATAAATTATTATCTATGTAGAAAATAAGAAATATAAATGACTTTGTCTCTGTACTGATTGAACCAATGACTATTCATGATTCCATAATTGAATCAATTCCATACTGATTCCAAATTCGAGGAATGTTATGGTAAAACTTCGTTTAAAACGATGTGGTAGAAAGCAACGTGCGACTTGAAGGACACGATCCCGTGTGGATTCTTATCCACCATTTTATATTAGGAATGAAGGTGCTCTTGGCTCGACGTCATTTGTTCTATTCTACTATAACTCTTCTTTTTTTTATTGGGTTATAATGTAAATAGTTCATGATGGAGCTCGAGTAGAAAGTATTGATTAATTTCTCAGGGGCAACGATCTAGGGTTAATGCCAATTAATAAATTGGAACAACTTCGTAAGTATATCTTCTATAATTAATATAGATAATAGAAATCAAAAGGATCCGATTCGAGCAAAATTGAAAAAAAAATTGTTGGAACGGCTAAACCTTTTTCAATCCACAGTGTATCACGCACGAATCAACCGTTGGTATGATTCTTTGATAGAAAGAAATCACAAAAGGGGTATGTTGCTACCATTTTGAAAGGATTAAGAAGCACCGAAGTAATGTCTAAACCCAATGATTTAAAACAAAGATAAAGGATCCCAGAACAAGGAAACACCACTTTAATTGTCTCACGGATCCGAATAAAGAATCCAAATATATTTTAAACGAGACAAAAAGGGTGGGTTAAAGACCACTCAATAAAAAAAATAGATTCAAAATTAAAGAAAAATCTTTCAAATTTTTGAATTATTGAACTTGAGTTATGAGTACAAATGATTTTTTTTTTCAGGAAGGAAGCGAAATAAAAAAGACTATACTATGACTATGAGTTTAATTATAGAATAATTTATTTTATTTTATATGGATTCCTTTCCTATTTATTATAATTTTATCCATAGACAAAACTTCGAATCATTTTTTCTCGAGCCGTACGAGGATAAAACTTCCTATACGGTTCTAGGGGGGGGGTTCTTTTTCATCTACATCTATCCCGATGAGCCGTCTATCGAATCGTTGCAATTGATGTTCGATCCCGAAGAGAAGGAAGAGATCTTCGGAAAGTGGGTTTTTATGATCCGATCAAGAATCAAACTTATTTAAACGTTCCCGCAATTCTCTATTTCCTTGAAAAAGGTGCTCAGCCTACAGAAACTGTTCAGGATATTTTAAAAAAGGCAGAGGTTTTTAAGGAACTTGGCTCTAATCAAAACAAATTCAATTAAATTAAGGAAATAAAAACTAAGGGTAGGATAGTGATTTCTATATCATTTTGGATATCTTTTCTATACTTTGTTTTTTTATTTCCTTCTTTTCTTGCTCTATTCGTATCTATTTATCATATCATTGATAATTGATAATAATAATTTTCTAAGGAAAACCTTATTTGATTTATCCTCACAAAATAGCAAATTCCTGCAATTGGGCGGTTTTCATTCGAACTCTAATACCAAGTAAGAAACAAGGACTCGAAGTTATTCTATATA